TCCACGATTCTGCTATTTACTGGAATCATTTTACTGGAATGCTATAGGATGAAAATCCCCCGGGTAGAAAGTTTTTAATGCTTATGTAGAACTACACATTAAGAAACATTCTAATTTGATTAGATTAATATCGGTGGATCATTTATTAATCATTCATTGAATGATAAATAACTACAAGTGACGGAGATACACGATTTAAATAACGGAAAATCCAATATTTTAAAATAGTATCGAGAATAACTGGAAAAGTGGAAACAAGACCAGATATGATTTGATCATTATGAACAAATCCAAAATCCTTGTAGACAGAACCAATCATTAGTTCCCAACCGTGGGGTGAATGAAATCCGATACATAAATCCATTAATAAAAGAATCGAAAAAGCTTTTACTGTATCGCTTACGTTATATAGGAATTCCTGAGCCCAAGAGTTAAGAATAACAAGTTCTTCATTACCTAAAATAGAATAACAGCTTAGAATAGCAAAACATATTATATTTGTCGAGAAGTGCAAAATCATATGGATACGATCCTCATTGTGTATCTTGATTAATTGGATCGTTTCCTTGTGGATTCCTATAGGAAGCTTTTGTAGATGTATTTCCGAGTATTCCTTGATCAGTTCGTCGAAGAAGAGGATTTCCTCTAATTCTATGAACTTTTCTAAAATACTTTTTTCTTGAATATCATTCAAAAAGATTTCGGATTGATCAGTATTCGACCAATTAGTAACCCAAGATTCCATACTTTTAGTAAATGATGAGAGAGAAATCCAACAGGACAAAAACACTATAGATGCAAGATACAAAAGAGGAATGAATGCTTTCTTTTTTGCCATTTTTCGTCTGTGAATTATTAATTAACCCACTTCATTCGTCGACTCTATGTGATCGAATATTTCTTTTACCCATGAGTTCTAGACAAGGTATCAAACCTATGAATCTATTTTATTTGTGATTTTGTGTGAATCTAGAACGAATACAAAAATAGACTACGACTCCGCTTCGAATTCGAATCAAGAAATAATCAAAAATTTTGTTTCCAGATCTCTCAATTCATCAAATTTCTTAAAGTGTCTCCTTTCGGTCATTCATCGAAAGGAGACACTTTAAGAAATGAATATTATTGATATTTTGAGACGAAAGAATTCCTTTTCTATAAAAATATAGAATATTTTGAAAAAATTCCAACGATTACCCATATCCAAGAATAGAATAATTGAGAGAAAGATATTGTGATGATAAAAAAATGAGTGGTAAAACAAGACAGAAATGGACCGGTTATCATTATAAAGAAAACCCTTTATTGGTTAGTATTAGTAATGGAACACAAAAGAAAGGATAAATTAAAGGGTCGATTGACAGAAATAATTTACACGATAGGATTTATCTGCATCTAAAGTATCAATTCCAACAAATATTGAAAAAAGATGAATTTATTTCTTTCGAAATCATTTGATGTATCCGATGAATTGAATCTAGTAGTTCAATTTGTTACTTGTTTGAATTGAGTTGCATGGATTTGGATACGCATAAAAAACCTCAAAGGAGGGGGTTTTTTTTTAGGGTTGTTCCATATATATCGGCTTTGGCTCGACTGAACGTTTTGACGAAACTTCAGTTAAATTATGTTATAGAAAAAACAGGAATTTTTTCTCTCCTGCTGAGAAAGCATTCATTCTTCAGCCCATTTCCTTTTCTCAAAAGACTTCAATTGGTACGCGCAAAAAATAGGCCAATTCGGCGGCTTTTTGTTCAATTTCTCGTGAAGTCAAATTCTCATCAGTACGGGTCAACGGAACAGCCCCCCGGCCTCTGATGTCCATATAAAGGATACGACGAGCATAAATACCCTCTTTAACTTCTATTCTAATGGACTGAATATCTTTTATACGGAATCGGAGGAATATGCGACGATTTTTTCCAGGAAATCCCCAACGAAAAATACACACTATTCCCTCCTTTCTATCGAATCGATCATAACCACTACCTACATTCCAGGAAATTGTGCACCACAAATAGGAACTAATAAAGAAACCAGCGATCCCGTAGAAAGACATCACGAGCCCTTGTGGAAAAAAAACAATTTGCTGAGCCGGAACAAAAGATATCAAATTTCTACCAAGATAACTGGAAGTTCCAACCAATAAGAATCCTAATGAACCTAAAAAAACGATAAGGGCCCAGCAAAAATTACTTAGTTTTCGAGACCCCGTTATAAGTTCTATCCATATCTGTTCTGATCGCCAACTCATACTTCATCCGATTTAATTTTATTGGAATTGAGAGAATACCCCAAATTATTTTGACTTTACTTTTTTTTGTTTCCGAAGGAACTCTCATCAAACTAGCACTAGTTTGATGTGAACGAGTGCTAGTTGATGTGAACCCTTAGGAGTAATTTATCAAATTGGTTAGATCTAAACTAATAACATACCCTTCCTTAAATCCCAAATATACATATTACAGCTGGATCCACCAACTTTAGGTATCCAACGATCCTGCTCTATTTGAAACTAGCTGGATTTTATTTACCCATAGATCATTTTCTGTAGGCATAATAGCTTTTTCCTTTAGAAATCACATGTCATACCATATTTCCATTTCCCGAAAGAAATAAATATCTGTGTTATGCTAGCAAGTAGAAGTTCAAAAAAAATGGATGAGATTGGGTCCCCTCAGATCTAAACAATCTTGTTTTTTTGAACATAAAGAAATAAAGAAGCCATTGCAATTGCCGGAAATACTAGGCCTACTAAAGGCACAAAAATAGAGGGAAAAGTGAAAGTTGTCATAACAATGGGGTACCTCGATTTATTATTTGCACCTGTTATTATTTTTTTATATCATATTTTATGATAATTATAATTCAAAAGTGTAATTATTATGAATTGGTCTTTATTATTAAATTCAATTTCTTAAGAAATTGAATTTGAAAATTATTATAGAAGTAATAAATATCTATATATCTAAGTGAGTATATAGACTAAGTCCAAGGAATGTAGAACTAAATAAATGGACTTATTCATCTTTTTACACGAAAGATACCTATGATAATCAACTTTATTATATTAAATATATTTTTTTTCTGAATTTCTTTGTGTTTTGTTCTTGTCTTCTAATTTGAAAAGGTTTCTTACAAATTATCGAAAGATTTGCTAGAATGCGACACAACTAGGATTTTTAGTGAAAATGAGATTTTCGGGCGATGCAGAAAGATAAAAAACTATATATCTATCTTTTCTATATTTGATTATCTACGTAAGGCGAAATTCGTTTTATTTGCCTAATGTCACGAAAGGAAGAACTCACGCTTTTATCTTCTTGATAAAGACTTCTTAATTAGTAATGGGAAATCTAGGTAAAAAAAAAGAGTTATCCGCAACTTTTGCTTCTTTCTACAATTAGATCTTAGGTCACCAACCAAAGAAAATTGCGTTCTTATTTACTTTAATTCCGACAAGCTAACTACTTGTTTGCTACAAATAAAATAATTGAACTTAATACGCTCTACTTGATTGAATTTGAATTGAACGGAAAAAAGTCGTGGAGCTTAAATAACTCACTCAGAACACTTTTTAAAGTATTACGTGGTACGATTAGGTCGAATAAACCTTTCTGGAATAAATATTCAGCTGCTTGTGAACCTTCAGGTACTGTTTTATTCAATGTTTGTTCAATTACTCTTTTACCCGCAAATGCAATGTAGGAATTGGGTTCGGCAATAATGATATCTCCCAACATACCAAAACTAGCTGTTACCCCACCAGTAGTAGGAGATGTAAGGATTGATACATAAAATAACTTTTTATTGGATTGATAATCATATAAGGCAGATGATATTTTAGCCATTTGCATCAAGCTCAAACTTCCTTCTTGCATGCGCGCCCCCCCCGAAGCGCACACTATAATAAGAGGTATAAGTCGATTGGTAGCGTACTCAATCAAACGGGTTATTTTCTCCCCCACCACGGATCCCATACTACCCCCCATAAACTGAAAATCCATAACCCCAATTGCTACGAGAATACCATTTAGTTGACCTACACCTGTTTGAACAGCCTCAGTTAATCCTGTCTTTCTTTGATAAGAATCAATACGATCTTTATAAGGCTCCTCCTCCGAATGAAATCCAATGGGATCCAGAGAGACCATGTCTTCATCCATAGGATCCCAAGTACCGGAATCGATCGAAAGTTCGATTCTTTCTGAACTACTCATTTTCAAATGATATCCACATTGTTCACAAATATTCATTTTTGATTTCAAAAATTTCTTATAATTTAATCCATAACAATTTTCGCATTGAACCCACAAATGCCTGTATTTTTGAGTTGCATCGAGATCATTAGACGCTTCTCTTAGAGTTAAATCAGTACTCTTCGCGCGGGTTCGTAGACTGGACCTCCCGCTTTCACTACTAGTTCTACGTTTATCAAAAATGCACCTAGAAATGTAACTGTCACTACTATCACTTACAATGGACGTATCAATACAGATTTGAGACTGAAGATAACTGTCAATGCAACTATTAATGTGATTATTCCAACTAGATTGAGTTACATACATGTAACGATTGGATAAGGAATCTTCACTCGTAGATCCATTATTCATACAACTAGAATTGCGATAATGATAAAAAGAATTTTCTAATTCACTCATAAAAGAATAGTCGTTGTCAATCTCAAAAATATGATTTTCAATATCAAAATAGATAGAATAAGTATCTCCATTACTATCCCTAACTAAAAAAGTATCATCAGAGAGAAAATTCCAAATGTCTTTGAAGCCGAATAAACGATCCACATTAGTGTAACTAGAATTGTCACGACCCCTGCAACTATGAATGTTTTTAGCCCTACCTTTTCTATTCGGATCTTCACTTTCACTAGTATTTTCAACAGGACCAAGATTTTCCATTGAGTTCTTTATCCCATACCTACGCTTTAACTCCTTTTTAAACACCATCGAATTCAACCACCATCTTTCCATAGAGTTTTC